TGGTTGTGAATTCTAATGTGGCAGATCCAATTCTTTATCTGCATGGCCAAATCAATAATTCAAGTCACACACTCCCATAATCCGCCTTTTTTTATTTCGTAAAATTAACTTCAACTATGTTGTATTGTATCAAAATACTTCGGAGTTGAAAAGAAGTATCCAAATGACATGGGTTATTGTAAAATAACACATGTTTGTAGCAATGAAATATAACAACCTACCCTATATGATATATGAGAATTCTAATTCTTTATGATATGCCTTCCCTATAAAGGACCCGAAATACCTTGCTTACGTATCATTAGAAAGTGCATTAACATAAATACGGCAGTAAGCAGAGGCAGTACAAAGGTATGTAAACTATAAAAACGAGTCAAAGTGGATTGACCTACACTAGCACTTCCGCGTAATAACTCCACTAAAGGCGATCCTATTACCGGAATGGCATCAGGTACACCTGTCACAATTTTGACTGCCCAATAACCAATTTGATCCCAAGGCAAAGAATAACCAGTTACACCAAATGATGCAGTCAAAACAGCCAAAACCACGCCTGTGACCCAAGTTAATTCGCGAGGTTTTTTAAATCCACCTGTGAGATACACACGAAATACATGAAGGATCATCATTAGAACCATCATACTTGCTGACCATCGATGAACTGATCGGATTAACCAACCAAAGTTGGCCTCGGTCATTATGTATTGAACCGAGGAAAAAGCCTCTGTAACGGTTGGGCGGTAGTAAAAAGTCATAGCAAAACCAGTAGCAACTTGTACTAGAAAACAAGTAAGTGTAATTCCCCCTAAACAATAAAATATGTTGACATGGGGAGGAACATATTTACTAGTTATATCATCTGCAATTGCCTGAATCTCAAGTCGTTCCTCAAACCAATCATATACTTTATTGAGATAGGTAAATAACCCAAGTCCCCCTCTAAGAGCCGTATATGAAAATTTCATCTCGTACGGCTCAAGCAGAAACACACAAATTTTCAACGAATATTAGAAAAAAGTTTCAAAACTTCATCAGCCACTGGATTGGGTCGATTCGCCTTGAAGATATTAAATAAGAAAAATTCGGAATATATTCTTTTCTTTGTGATGAGAATGCCAAAAAATATCAAGTTGGCTCATCTGTCTTTCTTCCTTTCCCTTATGCCGGTCATTAGAGGCCTCTTGACTTTTCTCTTCCCTATTTTGGATTTGTTTTTTTTTGTGCGTAATCGTAATTATAGAAATTATCTTGTTGCGATCCTATGAATCAGTTCAATTAAAACCTTAGATTCATACTAGAACCACGATGATTGAGTCTCAAGCTAAACAAAAGGCAAAGGTTCTTCGAATAAGAACCACTTGATAATCATTTAGTGAATCAGTGTAATGATTCGACAAAATCGAGAGAAAAAAAGTTGTCTTTTGGGCAAACTAAATTGGAAGGAAGAAAATTTCTTTTTTATTTTTATTTAAAAACTACTTGAATTTTTCAGTCTGGTTGCGAGGTCTTAATAGTGAGTATGAATCATAGTTCCATTTTTTTTTGATCCGCTCTATCTATTTCGTGTTCCAGATACTAGAATAAATAATATCTGACGAATTTAGAATCATCTTGATAGAGATAACAGGCCCTTTCTATGTATTATCAATAGGATCAATTCTAACAAGTCACACACTCATATTCCAGAGATACCGAAAGAAAAAAATTCCGCGGTCGAACTACCATAATGTTTAGAAATGTAGAGCTTAAACTAGAAAAGCTTTTTTAGATGGAAAAACTATGACTTCCTGGTTTTAGTTAGTAGAAACCTAATTGGTTAAAATTCCGTCTAGTAAAACAGAAGAATTATAAATTTCTAAAATGATAGATAGGAATATAGCGAATAAAGCCATTGCGACCCCCATAAAAGGAGTAGTTCCCCAACCCGGAGCTACTTTCCCATATTCCGAATTCAAGGGTTTCAATAAACTACCTGCACCAGTTCGTTTTGGCCTAGGTTTAGAACTATCTTCAACGGTTTGTGTAGCCATAAATTCTATTTCATCATTGGTGTTGACTTTGTATACTATTCCGTTGTAGTTGTAAATACACGATCTTTTAGTAGATCCATTGTAATCTTGAAATTCTATAAAAATGGAAACAGCAACTTTAGTCGCCATCTCCATATCTGGTTTACTTGTAAGCTTTACTGGGTATGCCTTATATACCGCGTTTGGGCAACCCTCTCAACAATTAAGAGATCCATTCGAAGAACACGGGGACTAATTGAAGTAAGAAGTCGACCCATCTGGGAGACTTCTTACTTCAATGAAATTATTTTATTCTTTTAGTTGGAGTTGGTGGAACCTTAGGTGGTTCTCGGAAGAAGATAGCGAAAAAAATTATCCCTAAAGTAGAAACTAAAAGGAACGTATAAACCAATGCTTCCATAGATTCGATCGTGGTTTATTTACAATTATAACTTCCACACCTATTCATTTGTCATTTGGGAGAATTTCCCATATAAAGAAAGAAAAAGAGTCAAAGAAAGGATGGGAGCTGTTTCCCATGTCAAATCAAAAAAGAGAGGTCAAAGATACCATAACAATGTGTATCAGACTGCCTGTTTCCTTGTAGTTGGATCTCCCACTTTTTGGAATGTTCCAAATTCCACTTGAGCATCCAAATCTGGATCAATACCAGCAAAAACATCTCGGAACAAGGTTCGAGCGCCATGCCAAATGTGTCCGAAAAAGAAGAGCAAAGCAAAGGTAGCATGACCAAAAGTGAACCAACCCCTTGGACTGCTGCGAAAAACACCATCTGATTTCAAAGTAGCCCGATCTAATTCAAAAATTTCCCCTAATTGAGAACGTCTCGCATATTTTTTTACAGTAGCAGGATCAGAATAACTTACTCCATTAAGTTCGCCACCATAGAACTCCACCGTTACGCCTACTTGTTCAACACTATATTTGGATTCTGCTCTTCTAAAAGGAACGTCCGCTCTCACAATTCCCTCTTCATCTACCAAAACAACTGGAAATGTTTCAAAAAAAGTAGGCATACGACGTACAAAAAGCTCACGTCCTTCTTTATCTCTAAAGACAGGATGTCCTAACCATCCAACAGCTATTCCATCCCCATTGTCCATTGAGCCTGCTCTGAATAATCCCCCTTTTGCTGGATTATTACCAATATAATCATAAAAGGCTAATTTTTCGGGAATTTTAGACCAAGCTTCTGATAAACTAAGATTTTCGGCTAAACCATTGCTAACTCTTCGATATATTTCTTGCTGAAAGTATCCCTGATCCCACTGATAACGAGTAGGTCCAAATAATTCGATTGGGGTCGTTGCTGACCCATACCACATAGTTCCAGCAACTACGAAAGCTGCAAAAAAAACAGCAGCGATACTACTGGAAAGTACAGTTTCAATATTGCCCATACGTAATCCTTTGTATAGACGTTGAGGCGGACGGACACTAAGATGGAATAAGCCCGCTAATATACCTAATGTACCCGCAGCAATATGATGAGAAGCTATTCCCCCCGGAACAAAAGGATCAAAACCTTCTGCACCCCATGCTGGATTTACAGCTTGTACTTTTCCAGTTAGTCCATAAGGATCGGATACCCATATCCCAGGACCATACAAACCCGTTACATGAAATGCGCCAAAGCCAAAGCAAGCCACCCCTGCAAGAAATAAATGAATTCCAAAGATCTTGGGCAAATCCAAAGAGGGTTTTCCCGTCCGCTCATCAGAGAATATTTCTAGGTCCCAATATACCCAATGCCAGATCGCTGCCAAGAAACACAAGCCAGAAAACACAATATGCGCACCTGCCACACCTTCATAACTCCAAATACCCGGATTTGTTACAGTTCCTCCTGAAATACTCCAACCACCCCACGAATCCGTTATTCCTAAACGAGTCATGAAGGGAATGACGAACATACCTTGTCTCCACATTGGATCCAGAACAGGATCAGAGGGATCAAAAACTGCTAATTCGTATAAAGCCATCGAGCCAGCCCAACCAGAAACTAGAGCTGTGTGCATTATATGCACCGCAAGTAATCGACCCGGATCATTCAATACGACGGTATGAACACGATACCAAGGCAAACCCATGGAAATACCCCTTTAGGAAAGAAAAATAGACACGATGTCGCTTTATTTTATCGCATTGGAAAAGACTATCCATATCCTATGTACCTAACCCTTCTAGGGGATTCTGTGTCAGAAAGCGTGAATATTTATTTCATTCCATTAAAAATAAGAAGCCCATTCTGTTCATAAGAAGAAAGAGAAGCAGATCTATTCTATACTCGATAAGTGCCAATATGCAATGGGTAACTTGCCCAATTTGGAAAAAACGAAGAATAGATCCCTACCCCTCTTTGTTTATCATTCGAATCGCCGATTCCTTTTTTTTTATTTAATCTGTCTTACTTTCTTTATATGTATAATCTTTCAATCTATGTATTATTTCAATCTACGTATTAATATAATCTATACTATTCATATTAATAGAATCTATAGTATTCATATAGAATAAGAATAAAAATGAAGACAATAAACTTCGTATTCTTTCTTTCTCTTCCATTCTTACGTTTCCATATTAAAGTGTAGTTTTCTTACTTAAATTTAATAATATTAATCTAATATGCCCATTGGTGTTCCAAAAGTACCTTACCGGATTCCGGGAGATGAAGAAGCGACTTGGGTTGACTTATACAATGTTATGTATAGAGAAAGGACACTTTTTTTAGGTCAAGAGATTCGTTGCGAGATCACGAATCATATTACGGGTCTAATGGTATATCTCAGTATAGAAGATGGAATTAGTGATATTTTTTTGTTTATAAACTCCCCAGGCGGTTGGCTAATCTCAGGAATGGCGATTTTTGATACGATGCAAACGGTAACACCAGATATATATACAATATGCCTCGGAATAGCTGCGTCCATGGCGTCCCTCATTCTGGTTGGAGGAGAACCCACCAAGCGTATAGCATTCCCTCATGCGAGGATTATGCTTCACCAACCTGCTAGTGCTTATTATCGGGCAAGGACACCAGAATTTTTACTAGAAGTAGAAGAGTTACACAAAGTTCGCGAAATGATCACAAGGGTTTATGCATTAAGAACAGGGAAACCTTTTTGGGTTGTATCCGAAGACATGGAAAGGGATATTTTTATGTCAGCAGAGGAAGCCAAAGCTTATGGGCTTGTCGATATTGTAGGGGATGAAATGATTGACGACTACTGCGATACTGATCCAGTGTGGTTTCCAGAAATGTTTAAGGATTGGTAGTGTCCGGATTTCTTGTAAAGTTATTTCAGACCCAAATTCGGGTTTTCTTCGATTTAATATAAAATAGAAATAGAAAGACTTCATGATGATCAATCATTAGGTTAAGATGGATCTAAACCAATCCATTTTTTTCTATACACATACAATATGCCAACGGTTAAACAACTTATTAGAAACGCAAGACAGCCAATACGAAATGCTAGAAAAACGGCCGCGCTTAAAGGATGCCCTCAGCGTCGAGGAACATGTGCTAGGGTGTATGTGCGACGCGTTCAGATCATGACTTCAAACAAATAAAAAAAATTTGGAAGTATCCATGATTACTACCAAGGAATAGGATATAGCTTTTCTATCCTGGATTTCTATGGTATATGCAATTTCTGGTTTCCTTTGATGCAAATCCAATTATCTAAATTGGAAATTAAGAAGCAATTCCCCCATTGGTAGCAAATGGTTATCCATTAAGCGGAGGAAATAGTAATAAAAAGAAAAAGGCTTATGCTCCTTTATCTTAAAAGAACGGACTAACAGGGTCAGCTACTTAGCCAACTTTCATAATTAAATACCGTCACTGTATGGATAACTCTTATTGTGAAAAGAGCTATTTACTCTATAATGGATAGGTAGAGCCAAAGAATGTGAACTATACAAGTTCACAATACCTTTTGATGAAAGAAAGAGCTCCGGTGTATAGAGAGGGCCTTACCGTTTAAAAGGGAACCATAGAAACGATGGAACCCACTATTTTTTTAGTATCGTTAGAATTAATTTGTTATTTCACATAGAAATAACTGAACAGAGTGGAATAAAAAATCGTGGTTGGGAAGGTTACTATAGCAAAAGCCATTGGAATTCATATTTTATATATCGGAATAATTAGTTTTGTTATTAATGGAAAAAAAGGATGGCTAAAAGAAGATAAATAATTAGTTATTCATTAAGGTTAATTTGATTCAATGACCAGAGTTCCGCGAGGATATATAGCCCGGAGACGAAGAACAAAAATGCGTTCATTTGCCTCAAACTTTAGAGGGGCTCATTTAAGACTTAATCGAATGATTACCCAACAGGTAAAAAGAGCTTTTGTTTCCTCTCATCGAGATAGAGGTAGGCAAAAGAGGGATTTTCGTCGTTTGTGGATCACTCGTATAAACGCAGCAACGCGGATATATAAAGTATTCGATAGTTATAGTAAATTAATACACAACCTGTATAAGAAGAAATTGATTCTTAATCGTAAAATGCTTGCACAAGTAGCTGTATCAAATCCAAATAATCTTTACACGATTTCAAATAAAATAAAGATCATCAATTAAAGGGATAAATTCAAGTAATATACTGGAATAATAAAAACCAAATTCCCGGAGAGGGAACTCCGGGAAGATACAATAAATTAAGATTAAGTGGTAGGAATCAACATCAACTAGCTGGATTACTTTCTTTATAATATATATAGGTCTGGCCCTTTCGAATAAAACATCAACAATCGGAACTTAAGTTCCGATTGTTGTTTCTTAAATTTTGGTTGTAGTTTCTTAAGTTTCGATTGGAATTGTACTTTTCGGTTAATTGAGGAATATGTCTATTTTTTCTGGGTCTAGAACCCGTAATTATGGAAATAGACTGGGCTTGAAATTGCTTTTCGTTCTCATAGTTACGAAACGGTAAGAAAGATAAAATACGAGCCTGTTTTATAGCAAGAGTAATTAATCGTTGTTGTTTCAAGGTTAATCTATTTATTCGTCTAGATAATATTTTTCCTTGTTCACTAATAAATCTATTAATTAAACTCATGTTTCTATAATCAATTCGATCTCCTGGGCCAATCCGAGGACGCCTACGAAAAGGTTGTTTAGATTTACGAAAAGGTTGTTTAGATTTACGAAAAGTTTGCTTGGATTTACGAAAGGTTTGCTTGGATTTATTAAAAGTTTGCTTGGATTTACGAAAGGGTTGCTTAGATTTAAGAAAAGGTTGTTTAGATGTATACATTATTTATTCCTTATTTAAAATTTTAAAATTGAAAAAAAAAATTCATTTCTTTATTTTATTAATTTAGGATCCAGTAGTCTTTCTTTGATCCATATCTTATTTAATTCATATTATAGTATATGAATACCCTCTATACATATGAAATAATATCTACCGAAAATCAGATGAGTTGATTTGTATTTTATACTATAGTTTTTTTTTATTTATATATTAAATATGAAGTTCTTACTCTTTTTGTTCTTTGTAAAAATAGAACACACGATGTTCCTATTTCTTTATTTCGTGATGAGTCGTATGCTTTCGACAATAACGACAAAATTTTTTGAATTCTAATTGTCCGGGTGTATTGTGGCGATTCTTTTGAGTACTATATCTAGAAATCCCCGTAGATTCCTCATTGGCACCTTTTCGAACACAACTGATGCATTCCAAAATAACTCTGATTCTAACATCTTTCCCCTTGGCCATGAACCTCCTTTTCTTTTTGGATTGACTTAACTTAATTCTTTTATTCTTCTATTTTGAATCCGAAGAAGAAGAATAAAATCCATTAGAATCAATTTTTTTTAATTCTTAAATTAAGTAATAAAAAATAAAGAAATAATTAAAGAATACAATCCTTGTCGAATTAGCAAAGATTTTGCTTCGAACTCCTTTCATTTAATTAGCCAGCCCAGCCTTTTTCTATGCTCTGATTTCTGAGGCCTGGTTTAGCTTGGATACCACTTTAAATTGAATTTCCTTTTTCCAAAATAGAATTTATCAAATTTTGTCATGTCACAAAGAATTCTATTCCTCATATAGCAATAACTAGAATTAAAAAAAAGGAAATGACAAAGCATCTGGAAATAAACGATTAATTTCTATCAATAAACCTGCTAAAGCACCAAACCATAGAGTACTTAGCACGGGTGCTACAGAGAGATATGTTTTTATATCCCGCATTGAAAATCCTCCTTCCTTGTTGGAATACATATATGATCAGAAACTCTTGCCCAAGATTGTTATGCTATATATAAAATGAACAAATTACCTATCCCTAAAAAAGAAAAAGATGACTCCTTCTTCCTATATATTACCAAGGAGAAGTAATCTTTCTTTTATAGGCGAAATTCTATTGTATTTTAGATGTATATAATTCCTTAATTATATGAGACCAAAAAGAAGAAATGACAGGAGGGTTCTATATAGATAGAGAAAATAAGAAGAAAATTACGATGTGGAAAAGAAGACAGGAATTGTGTACAATGGCATTGTACAACAATTTGGAAAAGGGATGTAGCGCAGCTTGGTAGCGCGTTTGTTTTGGGTACAAAATGTCACAGGTTCAAATCCTGTCATCCCTACCTATTACTTCATTTCTTCTTTATGGGCAGTAGAAAAGATGTCGATTAAAGTAAAGTGGGTATAACTTGAATTTGTGGAGACTATACGTACGTGAGATACATTAGAATACGTGAGATACATTAGGAATAGAAAAATATTTTCTTTTTGAATGAATGAAAGCGCTCTTAGTTCAGTTCGGTAGAACGCGGGTCTCCAAAACCCGATGTCGTAGGTTCAAATCCTACAGAGCGTGATTCCATCTATCTTATGTCGAAGCAGAGTAAAATAACTTAACAAAACAAAGTTGAATTGCAAATCGAATTTGACCTCCTCCAGACCAGAGAGGAGGTCAATAAAAAAAAATTACTCAATCAAAGATCCAACTGATCTCCACGCCTGTATTGCAAATATGCAGTCACGAATAATCCCGCTAAAGTAATAGGAATTAGGCCTAAGACGATTCCAAATAGAAAAACTTCAATCATTTCGATTTGTTTGAGGGGATAAAAAAATAGGTACGATCTATCCCTAAATAGTACTCTAAATTATCCACGAATCTCAATGACCAAGAAAAGAATTCGTAATTAGTGTGGAAAATAGTCGTAGAATACCAGAAATCTAAAAAAAAGATTTTGCTTTTCTGACTTATTAAGTCAATTCAAATAAGACGTATCTTGTTCAAGCCAATAAATAGAGCTGGGGTTATAGTTAAAGCAGCTAGTAGAAAACCGAAATAACTAGTTAAAGTAAGCATGAAAGGGTTAAATTCCTTTTATTTTTTTTTACTACATATGTTGGTAAAGCACTTACCTAAGTTATGGAAAATTCATCAGTTATTTTAGATAATACTAAAAAACAAGATAGAGTGAGATATGGAAGTGTAAAAGAAAGTGGATTCATCAGATGATACACGAGTCCCTAATTCCGAATCAAGAGATTGTTATGGAATTTTTCAATTGAGTAAAGTAATAATATTAAGAACTATATCATGTAATCCCATTGAAAAAATGGAATTCGATTTTCAGGTGAATTTTGGAATAAGAGATAAATAAACAATTGAATTGAAAAAAAAACTTCTTTCTATTTTGTATTATTTCTTTTTCAATAGGACCCTCTTTTTGGAGTGAACGGTGAAATATTCCCCTATTCCTTCTTATTTTAACTGGTTGTATTCCATATGGAATAAGAGGAGAAGAAAAGCATTCCACGACCCGGTGAGGGACCCTTAAAAAAAAAGGAAAGCTCTTCTTCGAACTCCATAGATTCTAAAACGAGTCACTTCAATTATCCTTTTAAGTTCTATCTTCTGTCTTTCCCTATTTCATCTCATAAAGTTCCACGTTCGCAGTTTGTTCAAGAAAGTTAGACCTAATCCA